ATTCCCGCAAAAGAAAATTAAAAAAAGAAAATTCCTTTTTCAAAGTGATAGTGATAGTTACTAATTCTAGTTCAAAGTAATAGTTAATAATGCTAGTTAGTGGATTTCTAGGTTTATTCGGATTTCTGATAGGAAATCCAATATTCCAAATAATAATTTGGATCAAATCCAAGGACTAGGACTATTCATCTATTGTAATTTCTATTCATCATATCTTTTCTTTTCTTTTTTGGCAAAAAAATTTGGCAAAAAAAGAACCCAAAATCAAAATCTAAAAGAAATCGGAGGTAAAAAAACATTATGCGTTCTAATGTTCTATCAAATCTAACTTTTCATAATTTCATCTCGAATCTATCTTTTGTAGTTAGAGATCGTAATGGATACTTTCATTTTATCCATGTTGATATTGAAAATTTCACTGTTGAAATTAACAGTGATCATACTTTTTTGACTTATCTACGTCAACTAGAAGCTTTTATTGAGATTTCTCTTGAAAATCCCGATAGTTCGGATAATTACTTTAAGAGTTGTATTAAGAGTTATCTTCAGTCTAAAATCTCTAGGGCTCCGTCCGATAGTAGTGACAGTGAGCTTAAGTCTTCATTCGCTATATATATGGCCATGACACGTATAGGTGAGAAGCTTGAGCGTTATCGTGAGTCTACGGGTACGTACTTTTTAGCTGAGGGTGATTTGAAGGATGAAATTAAAAGGGATATAGGTGCAGTCATTGCAGCTATAGGTGCTAGGCTTGACAAGATTCTGGAGGATATTCGAAATCCGAGTGATAGGCTTGAGAGTGAGCTTGAGTCTCCATTCGATTTCGATACGTCCGATAGTAGTGACAGTGAGCTTAAGTCTCCATTCCATATAGATACGTCCGATGACGATGACAGTGAGCTTAAGTCTCCATTCGATTTCGATACGTTCGATGACGATGACAGTGAGCTTAAGTCTCCATTCCATATAGATACGTCCGATGACGATGACAGTGAGTCTCCATTCGATTTCGATACGTTCGATGACGATGACAGTGAGCTTGAGTCTCCATTCGATTTCGATACGTTCGATGACGATGACAGTGAGCTTAAGTCTCCAATCGATATAGATACGTCCGATGACGATGACAGTGAGCTTAAGGCTCCAATCGATATAGATACGTCCGATGACGATGACAGTGAGCTTAAGGCTCCAATCGAGATAGATACGTCCGCTGACGATGACAGTGAGTCTCCATTCGATTTCGATACGTTCGATGACGATGACAGTGAGCTTGAGTCTCCATTCGATTTCGATACGTCCGATGACGATTACGATTACAGTGAGTCTCCATTCGATTTCGATACGTCCGATGACGATGACAGTGAGCTTAAGGCTCCAATCGAGATAGATACGTCCGATGACGATGACAGTGAGCTTAAGGCTCCAATCGAGATAGATACGTCCGCTGACGATGACAGTGAGTCTCCATTCGATTTCGATACGTCCGATGACGATGACGATTACGATTACAGTGAGGCTCCATTCGATTTCTATTTAGATGCGGCCATGGCAAGTATAGATGAGAAGCTTGAGCGTTATCGTGAGTCTACGGGTACGTACCTTTTAACTGAGGGTGATTTGAAGGATGAAATTACAAGGGCTATGGATGCAGTCATTGCAGCTATAGGTACTAGGCTTGACAAGATTCAGGAGGATATTCTAAATCCGCCCATTGTAAGTGATAGTAGTGACAGTGATCTTCAGTATCCAATCTATCTGGATACGTCCATTGTAAGTGATAGTAGTGAGAGTGATCTTCAGTCTCCAATCTATATAGATACGTCCGATAGTAGTGAGAGTGATCTTCAGTCTCCACCCGATATAGATTTAGAGGCGGCCATGACAAGTATACGTGAGGGGCTTGAGCGTTATCGTGCGTATAAGGATACGTACCTTTTAAGTGAGGAGGATTATTTTAAGGATGAAATTAAAGGCGCTATAGGAGCGGTCATTGCAAGTATAAGTGATAGGCTTGAGAGTGATCGTCAGTCTCGAATCGATATAGATACGTCCGATAGTAGTGAGAGTGATCGTCAGTCTCGAATCGATATAGATACGTCCGATAGTAGTGACAGTGAGCTTAAGTCTCCATTCCATATAGATACGTCCGATGACGATGACAGTGAGCTTAAGTCTCCAATCGAGATAGATACGTCCGCTGACGATGACAGTGAGTCTCCATTCGATTTCGATACGTTCGATGACGATGACAGTGAGCTTAAGTCTCCATTCCATATAGATACGTCCGATGACGATGACAGTGAGCTTAAGGCTCCAATCGAGATAGATACGTCCGATAGTAGTGAGAGTGATAGTAGTGACAGTGATAGTAGTGAGAGTGATAGTAGTGACAGTGATAGTAGTGAGAGTGATCTTCAGTCTCCAATCGATATAGATACGTCCATTGTAAGTGATAGTAGTGATAGTATTAACGGTTATCCAAGTGATGGTAACGGTTGTCCAAGTCGTCGTATTAACAGTTATCCAAGTGATCGTATTAACCGTTATCCAAGTGATCGTATTAACAGTTATCCATTCGAGATAGATACGTCCGATAGTAGTGACAGTGATAGTAGTGACAGTGATAGTAGTGACAGTGATAGTAGTGAGAGTGATAGTAGTGACAGTGATAGTAGTGAGAGTGATAGTAGTGACAGTGATAGTAGTGAGAGTGATAGTAGTGACAGTGATCTTCAGTCTCCAATCGATATAGATACGTCCGATAGTAGTGACAGTGATAGTAGTGAGAGTGATAGTAGTGACAGTGATCTTCAGTCTCCAATCGATATAGATACGTCCGATAGTAGTGACAGTGATAGTAGTGAGAGTTATCCAATCGATATAGATACGTCCGATGACGATGACAGTGAGCTTAAGGCTCCAATCGAGATAGATACGTCCGATAGTAGTGAGAGTGATAGTAGTGACAGTGATAGTAGTGAGAGTTATCCAATCGATATAGATACGTCCGATGACGATGACAGTGAGCTTAAGGCTCCAATCGAGATAGATACGTCCGATAGTAGTGAGAGTGATAGTAGTGACAGTGATAGTAGTGAGAGTTATCCAATCGATATAGATACGTCCGATAGTAGTGACAGTGATCGTCAGTCTCCAATCGATTTAGATTTAGATGCGGCCATAGCAAGTATAGATGAGAAGCTTGAGCGTTATCGTGAGTCTACGGGTACGTACCGTGGTGATTTGAAGGATGAAATTAGAAGGGATACGAATGCGGTCATTGCAGGTATACATGCTAGGCTTGACAAGATTGAGGAGGATATTCTAAATCCGCCCATTGTAAGTGATAGTAGTGACAGTGATAGTGATCTTGACGATAGCGAAGACGAAGGGTCTAATGATCCCGATCCCCAGGGAACTAAAAAATTCAAGCATTTGTGGGTTCTCTGCGAAAATGAAACTTGCTCAAATATAAATTATAAGAAGTTTTTGAAAGAAAGACTAAATATTTGTGAATTTTGTGGATATCATTTGAAAATGAGTAGTTCAGATAGAATCGAACTTTCGATCGATCCCGATACTTGGCATCCTATGGATGAAGACCTGTTCTCTCTGGATCCCATTGAATGGCACTCGAAAAAGCATCCTTATAAAGATCGTATTGCTTCTGATCAAAGAGAGACAGGGTTAACTGAGGCTATTCAAACAGGCAGAGGTAAACTAAATGGTATTCCCGTAGCAATTGGGGTTATGGATTTTCGGTTTGTTGGGGGTAGTATGGGATCCGTAGTCGGGGAGAAAATCACCCGTTTGATTGAGTACGCTACCCATAGATTGCTACCTCTTATTATAGTGTGCGCTTCCGGGGGGGCACGCATGCAAGAAGGAAGTTTGAGCTTGATGCAAATGGCTAAAATATCGTGTGCTTTATATGAGTATCAATCAAATAAAAAGTTATTTTATGTACCAATCCTTGCATCTCCTACTACTGGTGGGGTACTAGCTAGTTTTGGTATGTTGGGAGATATCATTATTGCTGAACCCAATGCCTATATTGCATTTGCGGGTAAAAGAGTAATTGAACAAACATTGAATATAATAATACCTGAAGGTTCCCAAGAGACTGAAAATTTATTCGAGAAGGGCTTATTTGACCTAATCGTACCACGTAAACCTTTAAAAAGCGTTCTGAGTGAGTTACTTAAGTTCCACGCTTTCTTTCCTTGGAATGAAAAACGCGCTTTATTGCTTCCTTTGAATGCAACTTTAGAGCACAATTAGTTTATTTGTAGCAAACAAGTAGTTAGTTTATCAGAATCAAAGTAAATAAGAATGGAGTTTTCTTTGATGACCTTAAATCTAATTGTAGAAAGAATAAAAAGTTGCGGATAACTCTTTTTTTACCTAGAATCCCGATTACTAATTAAGAAGTCTCTATCAACAAGATAAAAGAGTGAATTCTCCCTTTCGTGAAATTAGGCAAATAAAATGAATTTCGTCTTATGTCTTATGTATATAATCAAATAGAGAAAAGATAGATATATAGTTTTTTATCTTTCTCTATCTCCCGAAAATCCCATTTTCACTAAAAATTCCTGTTGGGTCGCATTCTAACGAATCTTTCGATAATCTGTAAGAAACTCTTTCTTTATTAAAAATTCGAAGACAAGAACAAAAGACAAAGAAATCAAGAAAAATAAGAAAGTGAATTATCATACATATCTTTCATGTAGAAAGATGAATAAGTCCATTTATTTAGTTCTATATTCCTTGGACTTATTCTATATACTCATTTAGATATATAGAAACTTATTTCTATACTAAGAATTTGAAATTTCATTATTTAATTTTTGAATTAATAATAATTACAATTCTTAATTATAATTATTATAAGATAAGATATTTATTTATAAAAAATAAATAATAGCAGGTACAAATAGTAAATCGAGGTACCCCATTTTATGACAACTTTCAATTTCCCCTCTATTTTTGTGCCTTTAGTAGGCCTAGTATTTCCGGCAATTGCAATGGCTTCTTTATCTCTTCATGTTCAAAAAAACAAGATTGTTTAGATCTGATGGGACCCAATCTTATCCCCCCCCCCTTTTTTTTTTTCAAAACTTCGACTTGTAGCATAACACAGATATCCATTTCGACAAATATGGTCTAACGCGTAATTTCCGCCGAACATAAAGAAAGGAAAAAGCTCTTAGGCCTGCAGAAAAGGATCTATGGGTAAATGAATTCTAGCTAGTTTCAAATAGATCAGGATCGCTGGATGGCTAAAATGTAAAGTCGGTGGATCTATAGGTATATCAATATGTATAGTGGGCTCATATGAAGGGTATGTTATTATTTTAGATCTAACCAATTTGATGAATTACCCCTAAAGGTTCACATCAAACTAGTGCTAGTTCACATCAAACTAGTGCTAGTTGATGAGAGTTACTTTGGAAACAAAAAAAGTCAAGTCAAATTCATTGGGGGTATTCTCTCAATTCCAATAAAATGCAATCAGATCAAGTATGAGTTGGCGATCAGAAGATATATGGATAGAACTTATAACGGGGTCTCGAAAACTAAGTAATTTCTGCTGGGCCCTTATCCTTTTTTTAGGTTCATTAGGATTCTTATTGGTTGGAACTTCCAGTTATCTTGGTAGAAATTTGATATCTTTTTTTCCGTCTCAGCAAATCATTTTTTTTCCACAAGGGATCGTGATGTCTTTCTACGGGATCGCGGGTCTCTTTATTAGTTCCTATTTGTGGTGCACAATTTCCTGGAATGTAGGTAGTGGTTATGATCGATTCGATAGAAAGGAAGGGATAGTGTGTATTTTTCGTTGGGGATTTCCTGGAAAAAATCGTCGCATATTCCTCCGATTCCTTAGAAAAGATATTCAGTCCGTTAGAATAGAAGTGAAAGAGGGTATTTATGCTCGTCGTGTCCTTTATATGGATATCAGAGGCCAGGGGGCCATTCCCTTGACCCGTACTGATGAGAATTTGACTCCACGAGAAATTGAACAAAAAGCCGCCGAATTGGCCTATTTCTTGCGCGTACCGATTGAAGTCTTTTGAGAAATGGAAATATGGGGCTGAAGAATGAATGCTTTCTCAGCAGGAGGGCAAAATGCAAGAATCTTCTTTTTTTTCTATAACAGAACTTAACTGAAGTTTCGTCAGAACGTTAAGTCGAGCCAAAGCCGACTTATATGGAACAACCATAAAAGAAAACTCTTTTATGTGTATACAAATCCACGCAACTCAATTCAACAACAAGTATAACAAATTGAACTAATAGATTCAAATTCAATTCATCTCATATATCAAACGATTTCGAAAGAAAAAAATTGCTTTTTTTTCTCCTTTCTTTTGTATTCCTTAATAACCAACAATTGGTTTTCTTCATAATGATAACTGGAAAATTTCTGTCTTGTTTTGCTACTCATTTTTTTTATCATCACAATATCTTTCTCTCAATTATTCTATTCCTGGCTATAGGTAATCGGTGGAATTTTTTCGAAATATTGGATATTTTGATAGAAAAGGAATTCTTTCGTCTCAAAATCTCACTAATATTCATTCCTTAAAGTGCTTCTTTCGTTCATTCGGAGACACTTGTTTCGAATTTGACCAATTGAGATATCTGAAAACAATATTTTTTATTATTTCTTGATTCAAATTCGAAGTGGCGTCTTAGTCTATTTCTGTATTTTTTCTAGATTCAAACAAAATCACAAAGAAAATAGATTCATAGGTTTGATATCTTGTATAGAACTCATGTGTGAAAGAAATATTCGATAGATCACATAGAGCCGACGAATGAGGCGGGTTGATTAACAATTCACAGATGAAAAAATGGCAAAAAAAAAAGCATTCACTCCTCTTTTGTATTTTGCATCTATAGTATTTTTGCCCTGGTGGATTTCTCTCTCATTTACGAAAAGTATGGAATCCTGGGTTACTAATTGGTTGAATAATGGGCAATCTGAAAGTATTTGGAATGATATTCCAGAAAAGAGTATTCTAGCAAAGTTCATAGCATTAGAGGAAATCCTCTTCTTGGACGAAATGCTCAAGGAATACTCGGAGACACATTTACAAAAACTTGGTATAGGAATCCACAACGAAACGATCCAATTAATCAAGATACACAATGAGGATCGTATCCATACGATTTTGCACTTCTCGACAAATATAATCTGTTTTGTTATGCTAAGCGGTTTTTCTATTTTTTGTAATGAAGAACTTGTTATTCTTAACTCTTGGGCTCAGGAATTCCTATATAACTTAAGCGACACAGTAAAAGCTTTTTCAATTCTTTTAGTAATGGATTTCTGTGTCGGATTCCATTCACACCACGGTTGGGAACTACTGATTGGCTCTGTCTACAAAGCTTTTGGATTTGGTCATAATGATCAGATTCTATCTGTTCTTGTTTGCTTTTTTCCAGTCATTGTCGATACTCTTTTTAAATATTGGGTTTTCCGTTATT